CAAAGAAAGATATTAAAAGCTCTTATTTATGTTATAACTTTGTTTCTCGGGAAGGGGGGGAATATCAATTTACTTTACTCCTCTTAAATATACTAGGAACAAGAAAATGGAATTGGAAATATCGACAGATTCTTGCAGAGTCCAAAAAAATATGAAATAAAAAAAGCCCACTCTTCCTATTTCATCTCTATCGAATTTGAATATCAGAATAGCGGATATAGTAATGATTCAATGGGTTAGGTCTACTTACTTTATCTTTTCTTTATTTATCAATTTTAGAATATATTTGATTGATTGGAATAATGGAAAATAGGAATATTTGCCAATTCAAGAGAGGACTTAAGAATAAAAAAGTTGTTCGACTTTATTTTAGAAATAAAAATTGCTTTTATTTTATAACTATAATATAACTATATTAAGTATATTATAAAATAAGTATATTATAACGCATGATAATAATAACTTATTATAATAAAAATGATATAATATAATTTGTTCCTTTTTTTGTTATTTTATTAAAAAAAAATTCTAAAAATGACAAATATCCTATCTAAAATATCCCTATTTTTGCCGTTCAAATATGAATAATACCGATCAAGTGAAGTTTTCTCAACAAAGAGCCCCTTATCGGATTTGAACCGATGACTTACGCCTTACCATGGCGTTACTCTACCACTGAGTTAAAGGGGCCCCTTCGATTAGGTTTGATTTCTAAATAGGCCACGACTATGGAGATATAATCTATCTATATAGATAGATTATATATCCATATATATATGCAGTAAACTCAGAATAACTAGTAGCTCATTCAGTAACGAAAAATTTTAGTTACCTAAAAAGAAAATATAGGCTAAAAATTGGATTTGATCACTATCAATGCAATGAATTGTTTCAAGGACGACCTTAAGTGACTCCTCTTCAAACAAAATACATTTGATATTAACTACGAATTCGACATAGATTCAAGATATTTTATCCAATCATATGTCATATGATGAAGAGATTCAACCTGTCCTCTGAATCAAACAAATTTTTAATATTAATTATTAAAGACAAAATTTAGAGAATTTTCATTTTTTGGTCTCCTGACCCAATTTTTTGTTTGTTAATTTCCTGGTTTATTCTTAAATTAAGTAAGGAGTAAATAATCAATGAATTAGAGGAGAAGAACTGGAGTATAACCCCTTTTTGGGACAGACCAACCACTTCCTGAAAGAATCCTATACTTTGTATTACTTCTATTTTTTTCTATTTATTATTTGAATTTTTTCAATTTAATTAAATTGAAAATTTTCCATTTTAAAAAAATAGATATATATATAAAGATCTAATTTAAACAGATAATTCTCTTTTTTTTTATTATTTTATTTAATAAAATAATAAAAAAAAAAATTCTTTCTAGATTCTAGAATAGAATACTTGTTAGAGTTATACAATTGCGATTAGAATGAATGATTTTCTGAATAGAAAAAATCACGAATCATAAAATGTTGGGAAATTTTATGGTATGAAAGACGAAAAGATTTTTCGGGTCTAGTCAGACCCTAAAATTATATTGACAATTTCAAAAAACTGTTCATACTATACCATGAGCATAGTAGGAGGGTATGGCGGTCGGGCAAGTATGCCCCCATCGTCTAGTGGTCCAGGACATCTCTCTTTCAAGGAGGGGGCGGGGATTCGACTTCCCCTGGGGGTAGGGGACTATGAAAGGAAGTTGATCATGGATTCTCAATAAGCCTAGAATTGATTCGTCCTGGGTCGATGCCCGAGCGGTTAATGGGGACGGACTGTAAATTCGTTGGCAATATGTCTACGCTGGTTCAAATCCAGCTCGGCCCAAGAATTCGCGGATCCACCATCAAATGATAGAGACTATTTGTTCTTCATAAATTCCGGCTACGCAAGAAAAAAAGGAAAATTTTTTCATATATCCTACCGCTTTATTTGCTCTTTGTTCCTACAAATTCCAATTTTCCTAACAATCTAATTTCATTTCCTATCAGGATTTCTAAGTATAAAGTGTAAGGAAAAGAGTAAAGAAAAAAACTCTTGATTTGGAAATAACGAACGGATTACTAGTAATCCACGTTGCTCTCACTAAAGTACCCACAGCAATATATCACTCGTACCTCTGTTACAGTTACAAGACAGCGATTCTAATCTAAACAGAAATGGTTTCCATGCAATCATAAGAATATGTATATTCTACATTTTTTTTACCTGGGATTGTAGTTCAATGGGTCAGAGCACCGCCCTGTCAAGGCGGAAGCTGCGGGTTCGAGCCCCGTCAGTCCCGACGGAATTAAAAAATACATTAAAAAATTTCGCCATTTGAATGTGAAAGGAATACAAATAGCGAATTTCGTTCCCAAGGCATTCCATTACTCTTTTTTTTATTTATTTTTTGGTTTCACATTTCTCATCAAACAAATACGAAAATTTCCATTACCTCAGCCAATAATGGTTGGTGGTAGAGAGACATATGTGCATTGCTACAATTATTGGTAGCATCATATTTTTGATTCCAAGAGATACCGATAACGTACGGGGTCTTAGTTTTACGATTGCTCCCGATGGGTGTAATAAAATATATTACCATATATTTAATATATACCGGTAAGACATATAGAAATAGAATTCATTTCGTGTACGATCCAAAATGCCTTTAACATAATTAGAATAATTTGACTTTTAAGATTCAAAATTTTTCCTTTTCTGGTTCTGAGTTTGTGTAATTTCAATTACTAGTTTGAATTTGAAAGAATCTATCTCATTCAAATTGACCACCGATCTTTTGATATATGCGTGACATTATTAATCAAAATCAAAATAAAGATTCTATTAATGAAATAAAGATCTCAACCTCTTAGAGGAGGATGAATAATCTTTTTTTTTATGTTTATCATACTTTACTTATACTTATTTCCACAAAAATTAGATCATTAAAAAAAGTACTTAACCCCTTCTTTTCTGTTTCGCTTCCATTCTTTGTTTGGCTTTGTTTAGGAACTGGAAGGGCGGTAAAAAAAAATGATATTTAAGCAAATAAAATAATTGTATAAGTTGTGTAAGAAAGGCCGTAGCGATAGGTTATAGAAAAACAAGAACCGAAAAGAAGGAAAAATCAAAATACAAAAGAAAAAGAAAGGGGTTGGATCAGGAATCCTATTTTTCATTCGGTATGGATAAAAGGTCTTCCTATGTTATACTATTCAATTCTCGACGATGAATTAATTTGATAGTTCGGATATTGTTATTCATGATATTGATTGATCCGATTCAATATCATCGAGGTGTAATTTATTTATCCCATTGAATCGACGGGCGAAAAATTTATCATCTCTATGGGATTAAATCCCGAGTTATTGCCAAATAAAAAAAACAATGAGATTATGGAAGTAAATATTCTCGCATTTATTGCTACTGCACTTTTCATTCTAGTTCCTACTGCGTTTTTACTTATAATATACGTAAAAACAGTCAGTCAAGGTGATTAATTTGAATCAAACTGAACTTCTTTTCTTAGTCAACGATTGAAGAAAAAAAAGGATTGTAATCTCGCATATCTTAAATGCAATTGGCGGACTCGAATCGGCGTTATAGTATTCTACGAGATTCGACAGCTAGAGCTAGTATGGTAGCAAGATTCATATATGAATCTTGCTACCATACTAGCTCTTATTGTAATGTAATAAGTTGTACTATATATACTATATAAAAATAGTATATACTATAAATAATAATATAATATACTATATAAAAATAATAATAGACATAGGCTATATAAAAATAATTAAATACAGGATTAATATAGATTAATGTATAATATATATTTTATTGATATACGTATTTATATAGGTAATATATGAATAGCATTATCCTTTTATTTCTTTGTTTCATCTATAATAATCAATCGAGAAGAGGGAATTCTTAATATTACGGTTCTAGTTCCTAGATTTCAGATTATTTTCAATACAACTTTTGGCATCCATCGAAAGAATCGATGATGAAAAAAGTCATGGTCGAATATTAATAAAAGAAAATTACTCGATTTTCTTTTAGCTTTAGCATTCCGAAGAAGTAATTGATTGAAGAGTTAACAGATGACTCAGAAAAGTTCTCTGGGAATTTCTTCATCTTTTAAAAGAGAAAGACTCAAATCCATCATTTTTTACTCTTGAGTCGCTTGAGCCATGATATAAAATGAGTCAAGAAAGCATAGCATAAAAAAAATTTATCAAATAAAATAAGAGATAAAGTAAGTACGCAATATGCGACTTGTCCGAGGTAAGATCTGATTATGCGCAGTCTCTCTTTGAACAACCGCTATGTCTATCTATATCTTATTTCCGATACAAGGTCCATGTCTACTTCATAACAGAACTTTTTTTCTCTTTGACCAGTTAAAGAGAAAGAGGTAAACAATAAAAAAAAAGACTTTGGAAAACGAGCTAGAAAAGAATCGATACGGTTTGATTTCTTAACTGAATTAGTAGTACCTCTAGAGTCCACTTCTTCCCCATACTACCAGTGAAAGGGAAAATGTAAAGACTACCATTAACGCAGCCCAAGCAAGACTTACTATATCCATGTAAATTTTGTCCCCTATATCTATGAAGGAATTATTCCACTATTGTTCACTAATAATAGTGGAATCACTGGCGCAGAGTCAAAAAGGGATTCTGAACCAACACCGTTGATGAAAGGATCCAATAAACTCGAAACTCGTTTCTAACAAGTTCTTAGCGGATATGATTTTTTTAGTAGAATTGGAAAAGGTTAAGCACAAGCAAAATAGGCAGTGACCCCTTTGAAAGTATCAATGGGAATCGACTCTTCCTAAGATGTAGGAATAGGATGTAGGAAAAATAAGACCTATTCGTTCTTTTCTTGTCCTTAATTAAGATTAAGGTTAAGGTGCTAAAAATATCGAACCGAGAAAGATCATTATCTATCACATATCTTTATTTTCGATTTAATCTAATCCTTAGGTTCTT